CCTGTCGTCAATTGACAGTATGACTTAGGGCGCAATATAATTTAAGTGGTCAAATACTATTTTGGTAAAGCACCTTGAATCCACTGGATAGTAAAGGATCTTGGATCCAACGCAGAACCCTTTGTGAATGAGAGATATAAAGACGAGAAAGACCAATGAAATCAAGTTTCAAGGTTGTAATTGAATGGTAAAGTTTGATTTGATTACCATTAACCTCCAGAATAGTTAACGAGTTTTTCGGTTTGATTCACATCTCCAAAAGGTCTGAGTTATATTAAGGTAAGGTGGCCAAAGGCCCCTATGGTCCAGTGGTTACGACCTCTCTCTTTCACGGAGAAAACGAGGGTTCAAGTCCCTCTAGGGGTATACCAATACTCAAGACTATAGGAGTGGGATTTTCTATCAAGTGATCCATCTTTGTCAAGTCCTTCTAATAGTCTACTCAGTGGGACTTTGTATTTTATATAAAGTGATATGTATTTGTCAAATCTGCCTGGGAGACGAAAGGAAGTTGATTATGGAACGTCTAAAATGAATTAGGCGTTGGGTCGATGCCCGAGTGGTTAATGGGGACGGACTGTAAATTCGTTGACAATATGTCTACGCTGGTTCAAATCCAGCTCGGCCCAACAATTTGTCAATCTACTATCAGATGGTAGAACCCTCTTGTTCTTAAAAAATACCTGATACGAAAAAATACCTGATACGAGAGAATAAAAAAGAATCCAAAATTTCTGCTAGATCTCTTCTTATTTCCCTGGGATTGTAGTTCAATAGGCAAGAGCACCGCCCTGTCAAGGCGGACGTTGCGGGTTCGAGCCCCGTCAGTCCCGACGGATCCAATAAGTACATCAATTCGCCTCTCGATTTTCTGTGAAAGAAGGGACAGAGAGCATAATTGAATTCCGAAGGGGTTTCCCTTCTTTTTTTCAGGATTCTGTCGAAGAAAGAACAAACCCTAAACTAAAAAATAACTAAAATAGTGAAGTTGATAGAATATTCCATCTTTTCTCCCGCGACTCATCTTTCTCATACTTATTTGTCTTCCAAAGAAATTTAGATCATTAAAATTTAGAACCTAATTCCTCTCTTTTTCCACTTCGCTTGTATTGTTTGTTGGGTTTTTGTAGTTGGGGCGGGTGGTTAGAGTTCGTTTGATGGTTCTATAAGGAAGACCTAAGGAAGGTAGGTTATAGAAAATAAAGAAAAGAAGGATAAATAAAGTAAAGGGGTTTTTGATTGGTCCGGGAATCCCATTTTGGATTCAGTATGGATAAAAGATGTTCGTATGTTATACTATTCAATTCTCGACGACGAATTAATTTAATAGCTCAGATATTGTTATTCATGATATTGATCCGATTCAAGATCATCGATAGGTAATGCATTCATTGAATTGACAGGTGAAAGATTTATCATCTCTATGGGATTAAATCCCGAGTTATTTTGAAAAAAAAAAAAAACGATGAGATTATGGAAGTAAATATTCTTGCATTTATTGCTACTGCACTGTTCATTTTAATTCCTACTGCTTTTCTACTTATAATTTACGTAAAAACAGCCAGTCAAAATGATTAATTACTTTAAATGAAACTTGACTTCTGAATTCTTATCAATAGTTGAAGAAATCAAATGAAAAGTATTCTATTTTTGTTTTGCGCCTTAAATGAAATCAACGGGCTATAATCGGCGGTATTCTATGAGATCCGAGAGTATGGTAAGTAAGAAATTGATTTCTTACTTATCATACTCTCTATTAGTGTTATAGTAGTGTATAAAATTGTTTCTAATAAAGTTGGTATACTATATTAGCTTCTATCTTCAATATATGTAGTTATTAATCCATATATGGAATTTACGTAGGACCCAATTCTATTTCTTTGATACATCTATTTATTCCGATGAATCTGAAATAATTGTTTTGTTTTACTGTTATAGAATACATTGATCCACTATAATCCAATGGAATTTGGAAACGAAGATATTTTGATTTGAAAATGATTTCAATTCAAATCAAAAATGCGTTGCAGAACGATCTATAAAACAATTGATACCGTTTCATTCCTCAACTAAATTAGGAGTGCTTCTAAAGTCCACTTCTTCCCCATACTACGAGTGAAAGGGAAAATGTAAAGACTACCATTAAAGCAGCCCAAGCGAGACTTACTATATCCATGTGAATTATGTCCCTTATCTCTATGATAGAATTATTCCATTATTGCTCACTAATAATAGTAGAATAAATGGTCCAGAGTCAAAAAGGGATTCTGGGCGAACACTATTGATGAACCAATCAAAAAATCCATTTCAAAAATTTCTATATGATTTATAATCGGGAAAGACTAAACACAAGTAAAATAAAAAATCAAAACTACAAAGGAATGTTACTAATGGAACATCTAGTAATAAAATAAGAGGGCACATTCCTTTTTTTCTTGCCCTTCAAAGTAAAAATAAATCAATTGCTATCTATTACAAACTTTTTCCTATTTGATCTAATCCGTACCCTTTCCCGATTGTCTCTCTGAAGGAGTTGGGAGATAGTATATTATACTTTTGACGAGAGGTTAAAAAAAAAAAAAAAAAGAATCATTTTTTTCATGTTTTTTTCTATAAATTATCCATCTCAATCTAATAGTGATTGAATGCCTGAACACTCAGAGATTCTCGCGAGCCTATATATGTAGATTACACAGTATAGAAATAGAAAGAACTTCCCCCAACCAGTAGTTAAATTATCTCCAATCAAGACCCAATAAGTAGACATTACATTAGTAGTAGAAAGGAATCGGGAAGTCTTGCTTCGACCATTAAAATCAAACATTAAAATCAAATCTTTCTTTTCATTTTGGATTCAAAGATTTCCGATTTCCAATCTTTTACAAAATCCCCAGAACGGATGTTTAGAATCAACCAAGTATTAACAGTCCCCTTATTCTGTTCTGGCTGGGTAAAATTAGGTTGAGTTATATCAGCAGAACAGAATAAGAGATTCCGATTCGTTTGCTGATGAGGCGGCACCCGGATTTGAACTGGGGAAAAAGGATTTGCAGTCCCCCGCCTTACCACTCGGCCATGCCGCCAAAACGATACACAATAGGAGAAATTTTTACCTTTTTTGTTGGATTACTCAATTTTAGTTTATTGTACTTGCATCCCCTTTTGAATCCTTTTTCTAACTAAACTTATCAAAATTAGAAAAAAACCCTTTTCCCCTTTTGATTGTCCCTTCGATTGATTGTATAGTATCTCAAAACACACAATGCCAAAAAGCTTCCCCTCACTTTTCTATTGAAAAATCAAATGTATATTTTCACTCAAAAAAACCAAAATTTATGACAAACGGGATATTCGTTGACTGAGAATTCGTCAATGATTCTTGGATTTGAATCTAAAATTTGGTTTGCCAAACGACATAAGAAAATACAAATTGATACATACTTGATTTATCCTTTTCTTGATTTATTCTTTTGAATCAAAAATCCTTCTCAATTTCCATTATAACAAAAATGATAAGTATATGTAAACCCCAGAACGGAAATTGTTACACGGGTACTAAATTGGCTATTTAGAGTATGTTGCCTATAAATAAAAAAATGAAGGGAATTTTTTGTAACAAAAAAAGGCCCGGCTGGGTATTGACCGGGCCAGGCCAAAAAGGCACTTCGAATAAAATAAAAGCAAGAAGGTCTTCTTTTTTTATCTTTCTATTTTGATCTTTCGAGCATCTAAATGGAATTGCTAATTCTATAATAACGATAAAGAATGTGAAAGAAATACTTAATTTAATCCTTACTTGATGTGTAATGTAACATAGTAATTATCTTTTTCAATTGGGAGAGATGGCTGAGTGGACGAAAGCGGCGGATTGCTAATCCGTTGTACGAGTTATTCGTACCGAGGGTTCGAATCCCTCTCTTTCCGTTGATGACTTTCTATTTTTTTTCTAGTTAAGTGTGTGGAATAGCTAAAAGAAAATAAAAATATGAAGAAAATTGTAAAATAAAGCAAGAAAAACAATTTATTCTTCACGTCCAGGATTACGTCCTGGATCATTGGATAGGAATCCAAAGATGAAGAGAGAAACAAAGAATATTACTACTGTGTAAACGAAAAGTTTGAGAGTAAGCATTACACAACCTCCAAGATCATTTTTTGAAAAAGAAAAACGAGAGAAAAGAAAAGATAATAGATCCTCCATTTTTATATCACATATCTTATTTTGACACCAAGAAATGAATTCTAAAATAGAAAAGAATGTTCAGAAATTCAAATGAAGTTGTGAAGTTGAAATTTTTCAAAAGAGTCTTTGATTACTAGAAATCACTTTCATACCCCCAATTAGATGTTGTAAGCGACCCTAAGCTAATAAGGTATTTTGCCGGAAAGGAAAAAGGATTAAAATCGGGAAATGGAGCGAGCCGGATTTCTCACGGCTATTCGATCATTTCAATGTTTGAATTGAAGGTTCATACTGTCAGACTTATTTGATCTTATCAAATGTTATCATTTTTCTCGAATAAATCATGAATTCTACATGAATTCTATAAGATACTATTAAAGATCTTATCGAAAACTTACAGCAGCTTGCCAAACAAAGGCTAAAAGAAAAAAGAACAGGGGTATTACTGGCATAACATCTACGATTGGATTCAAAAAAGCATAGGCTTCGGGCAATTTGGCGAAGAAAAGACTACTCGGATAAAGGGCAGAATTAAGACAGATCAAACTAAAGATATTAAGCATAACAGACATTTTTTTCGTCGAGATAATTGCATTTTGATTGAGTTATTGATATAAGGAAAAATGAAGAAAGTAAGGTAGACAAAAAAATCCTTCTTTTTCCACTCAATCAAAAATCCTCCAATTCTCAAAGGAGACTAGAAGAAATCATACTTTCATACAATATCTTAATTGAATTATATGTAATGATCAATAAATTAAGTTGAATTCTAGATATACACATGTCAAAATCCTAGCAACGAATCTATAATATCTATAATAAATTCTATAAAGAAGAAAGGTTTTCTATAGATAGTTGGACTGGAATTGACGAACACTTAATACCAATATTATTCTTTATTAGTATTAGTGTCCAATAAAAATAGAAATGGGGCGTAGCCAAGCGGTAAGGCAACGGGTTTTGGTCCCGCTATTCGGAGGTTCGAATCCTTCCGTCCCAGAGCATATCCCCTGTACCCGAATACTTCTTTTTTGTTCAACAAGGTTCTGTTTCACGGTCTAATATTGGATAGAATAGCATTCCTCTTTCTTTTTTTTATTTTGAATGATTCTTTTCGGAATCATATCTGAATTTTTCACAAACTGAACTAAATCGAGTTCAAATGACATGCAAAAGTAACTAAACCCTTTTGATAAAGATAAGATGAGATGTAGAAAGATTACTTAACCTCAGGTTCAAATATGAAAATACATATAAAAGAGGAAGTGCTTAGCCTATAGGTATGTATTGTTATCAGGTATGTATTGTTATCCTATTTCAGTGACAAAAAGTCTTTCTATTTTTGTGAAAAAGGGTTTTCATACTTACTTAAAAAATGAAAATTTCAATATTTAACAATTATATTTATTTTCATTTTCAATATTTAACAATTATATTTATTTTCATTGTTCGATCTATTTAGATTATTTGCTTTACATCATTGAGAATTCCATTCGAAAAGAAAAAATGATCTTTATTATGATAATCAAATGGAGTCTTTACTGTAAAACTTGGCTCAAATCATGATATAGAAGTAAGAAACTTTTTCAAGTAGAAAGATTTGTAATGATTCTTTATGGATTGAATCTTTGGGAAGTTTTGGGAAGTTGGAATTAGTAAGTCTATCTTATTGAGTCACTTGAAGAGGCAGAGTCAAATAGAATTTATTTATTTAGAATTTCTTTATTCGTGTGATTTCTGTTAGTTATGTTATTTCTCTATTTAGATTTCTGGATATTTCTGTTAGACATTTTTTGAGATAGAGATTTATATCAAAATGTTCCATTCATACAAAAAAGCCGGGGTCTTGCTAATATTTATTCATAAAAATATTGATTATCTATGTAGCTGTAGCTAAGAAAAAAGAGAAATAACTATGTCTCTGTACCGACTGAACCAATGACTATTCATGATTCCATAATTGAATCAATTCCATACCGGTTCGAAATTAGAGGAATGTTATGGTAAAACTTCGTTTAAAACGATGTGGTAGAAAGCAACGTGCGACTTGAAGGACACGATCCGTTGTGGATTCTTATTCTTACATCCACCATTTTATATAGGAATGAAGGTGCTCTTGGCTCGACGTCGTTTTTCTATTCTACTAGAACCCTTCTTTTTTTATTGGGTTGTAATTGTAATGTAAATAGTTTGCGATGGAGCTCGAGTAGAAAGTATTGATTAATTTCTCAGGGGCAACGATCTAGGGTTAATGCCAATCAATAAATTGGAACAACTTCGTAAGTATATCTTCGATATAGAAATCGAAAGGATCCGATTCGAGCAAATTTTAAACAAATTTGAAAATCCAAAAATTTTTGTTGGAACGGCTAAAACTTTTCGATTCACGGTGTATCGTGCACGAATAAACCATCGGTATGATTCTTTGATAGAAAGAAATCACAAAAAGGGGTATGTTGCTACCATTTTGAAAGGGTTAAGAAGCACCGAAGTAATGTCTAAACCCAATGATTTAAAACCAAGATAAAGGATCCCAGAACAAGGAAACGCCACTTCAATTGTCTCACGGATCCAAATACAGAATCCAAATCTATTTTAAACGAGACGAAAAAGGGAGGGTTAAAGACCACTCAAAAAATAAAAAGATTAATATCTTTAAGATATTTTAAAGATATTTTAGAATTCTTGAACTTGAGTTATGAGTACAAATGATTTTTTTTCAGGAAGAAAGCTAAAAAAAAAAAAAAAAAAAAAAATGACTATGAGTTAAATTATAGACTAATTTTTTTATGGAGTCCTTTCCTATTTATTATAATTTTATCCATAGACAAAACTTCTAATCATTTTTTCTCGAGCCGTACGAGGAGAAAGCTTCTTATACGGTTCTAGGGGGGGGTTTCTTTTTCATCTACATCTATCCCGATGAGCCGTCTATCGAATCGTTGCAATTGATGTTCGATCCCGAAGAGAAGGAAGAGATCTTCGGAAAGTGGGTTTTTATGATCCTATCAAGAATCAAACTTATTTAAACGTTCCCGCTATTCTCTATTTCCTTGAAAAAGGCGCTCAGCCTACAGGAACTGTTCAGGATATTTTAAAAAAGGCAGAGGTTTTTAAGGAACTTTGCTCTAATCAAATGAAATTCAATTAAATTAAGGAAATAAAAACTAAGGATAGGATAGTGATTTCTATATCATTTTGGATATCTTTTCTATACTATGTTTTTTTATTTCCTTATTTTTTTTCTTGCTCTACTTATTTTCTTGCTATCTTCGTATCTATTTATCATTGCTTTTATAGAATCTTTTTCTAAGTAAACCTTATTTGGTGGATCCTTACAAATATAGAAAATTCTGACATTACCTGCAGTTTTCATTCGAACTCTAATACCAAGTAAGAAACAAGGAATCGAAGTTCGTTATTCGACTTATTATATATGGATTCAATACACTATTGATTGCATAAATCCTTTTTCTACTTTATCTTTATTTATTCTCCACCTAAACTAAAAATTTTAGTATATATGCATATTCAGTGCCAATCCAACACAAGTCTTTTTTTTTTTCCTTTTTTTCAATTTGAGTTCTTGTACTTTTTCCATCGTATTCTTTTATTAACCTTTATATTGACAATATTGTATCGAACAAATATAATTCATCGTGATAAGCAGCTCTATTTATTTCTGTCCCATAGGTTTTAGGTTTGATTTTTTACCTGTTGATTCAAATGATGGGTTCGTTGGATTAGCGTTGCTACTCGGATTTTTGGTTGAAAAAGTGGATAACCTAGAAATAGGGGATAGTCCAGCATTTTTTACATTTCTTTCTTTTGATTTATTTCTTTTTCGGGAAATTTTTTCGTAGATTACGTAGATTTATGGTTTGATTTAATCATTTTTTTATTCTGTTTATTCTGATTGTATCTACATATCCTTTTTCTATGTGGGTTGCTAACTCAACGGTAGAGTACTCGGCTTTTAAGTGCGGCTAGGATCTTTTACACATTTAGATGAAGCGAAGGATTCGTCCATACCATCGGTAAAGTTTGGAAGACCACGACTGATCCTCAAAGGGAATGAATGGAAAAAATAGCATGTCGTATCAATTAAGAGTTCTGAGAATATTTTATTCTTTCCGGCTCAAGACAAAGCCTTCGTTTAAATTATTCAAAGGGGCAAATAGAAGTCAATTTTAAGTTGGGTCGAATTAAGAAATGGATAGGGCCCCATGGCTTCAATTAATTTCATTTTGATTATAGGGAAAGAAAAAGCAACGAGCTTCCGTTCTTAATTTGAATGATTACCCGATCTAATTAGACGTTAAAAAAATATTAGTGCCCAATACGGGAAGGCTTTCTCCCAGGAATGTATTCTTGATTTTTTAATGAATCCTAAATATTACCATCCTCCATTCCATAATGGAGAAGTATGTGTATAAGAAACAGTATATTGATAAAAAAATTTCCAAAATCAAAAGAGCGATTGGGTTGAAAAAAGTAAAGGATTTCTAATCATCTTGTTATCCTATAATGAAAACAAAGGAAAAAGATAGGATAGAGAATCTGTTGAGAATTTTATCTGTATCCGAGGTATCTATTCGGTTTGTACTATAATACCTTGTTTTGACTGTATCGCACTATGTATCATTTATAACCCCCAAAATCCTCTACCCTTAATTTAATTTAAATCAAATTTCAAATGGATAAATTCCAAAGCTATTTAGGGCTAGATAGATCTCACTACTTCTTATATCCCCTTATCTTTCAGGAGTATATTTATGTACTTGCTCATGATCATGGTTTAAATGGATCGATTTTGTTGGAAAATGCAGGTTATGACAATAAATCCAGTTTACTAATTGTGAAACGTTTAATCATTCGAATGTATCAACAGAATCATTTTCTTCTTTATGTTAATGATTCTAAACAGACTCCATTTTTGGGGCACAACAAGAGTTTTTATTCGCAAGTAATGTCAGAGGTTTCTTCAACCATTATGGAAATTCCATTGTCTCTGCGATTAATATCTTCCCTAGAAAGGAAAGGGGTAGTGAAATCCGATAATTTACGATCAATTCATTCAATATTTTCTTTTTTAGAGGACAACTTTTCACATTTAAATTATGTATTAGATATACTAATACCTTACCCAGCTCATCTGGAAATCTTGGTTCAGGCTCTTCGCTATTGGATAAAAGATGCTTCCTCTTTGCATTTATTAAGATTCTTTCTTCATGAGTGTCATAATTGGGATAGTATTATTACTTCAAATTCAAAGAAAGCCAGTTCTTTTTTTTCAAAAAGAAATCACAGACTATTCTTCTTCCTATATACTTCTTATGTATGTGAATATGAATCTGGCTTCCTCTTTCTCCGTAACCAATCTTCTCACTTACGATCAATATCTTCTGGAGCCCTTATTGAACGAATATATTTCTATGGAAAAATAGAGCATTTTGCAGAAGTCTTTGCCAGGGCTTTTCAAGTTAATTTATGGTTGTTCAAAGATTCTTTCATGCATTATGTTAGGTATCAAGGAAAAGCAATTCTTGCTTCAAAAGGGACGTTTCTTTTGATGACTAAATGGAAATATTACTTTGTCAATTTCTGGAAATCTTATTTTTACCTGTGGTCTCACCCAGGAAGGATTTATATAAAAATAAACCAATTATCCAACCATTCCCTTGACTTTCTGGGTTATCGTTCAAGTGTGCGGCTAAAGCCTTCAATGGTACGCGGTCAAATGCTAGAAAATACATTTTTAATCGATAATGCTATTAAGAAGTTTGATAGTATTGTTCCAATTATGCCTCTGGTTGG